ACTGTAGTGTTCGAGTGGATCCTGCTACTTCCTCTCGAACCATACTATACTAGTATTATTATTTGATCATTTATTTCTCTTGAAATCGGTTTAATTCTTATTTCTACACACGTCTTTTTTTAGGAGGTCGACATCCATTATGTGGCATAGGTGTTACATCACGTACGAAGCTTAATAATATACCACTTCTACGAATGGCTCGTAATGCTGCATCTCTTCCGAGACCAGGACCCTTTATCATAACTTCTGCTCGTTGCATACCCTGATCAACCACTGTACGAATAGCATTTACCGCTGTGGCTTGAGCAGCATAAGGTGTTCCTCTTCTTGTGCCTTTGAATCCAGAAGTACCGGCGGAGGCCCAAGAAACTACCCGACCTCGTACATCTGTAACAGTTATAATGGTATTGTTGAAACTCGCTTGAACATGAATAACGCCTTTTGGTATTCTACGTCCATTCTTACGTGAACCAATACGCCCATTCCTACGTGAACCAATTCTTGGTATAGCTTTTGTCATATTTTATCATCTCATATTTATGAGTCAGAAATATACAAAAAGAAAAGATACGGAGATATCCATTTCATGTTAAAACGGATCCTTTACCTTATTTTTACATATTTTATTTTTGAATTTTGGAAAGTAAAGTTCTTTTTTAGAAGAATTACCCTTGTCTCTGTTTATGTTTCGGATTGGAACAAATCACTATAATTCGTCCACGCCTGCGAATCAGTCGACATTTTTCACAAATTTTACGAACGGAAGCCCTTATTTTCATATTTTTTAATCCTTACCTTAATTCTGAATCCACTTCTTGGAAGAGAATAAGTCTCTTGAATTTTTTTTGAACTTCAAATTGTATACCCATGGTTAAAAAAATAACCTAATCGTTCGAATCTTTGTTGCGAAGTCGATAAATTATACGTCCCCTGGTTGAATCATAACGACTTACTTCAATTTTTACTCTATCTCCCGGTAGTATCCGTATAAAACTGCGGCGGATCCTCCCTGAAACATATCCTAGAATTAGATCTTCATTATCTAAACGGACCCGGAACATACCGTTGGGAAGTGATTCAGTAATTAAACCCTCATGAATCAATTTTTGTTCTTTCATTCCAGGTAACCTCCTTGAAGTATCAACTAATGGAGGAAGAGTTATATAACTCACTTTTCCTCTCTATTTTACAAATAGGAAGTTAGAGATCAAATTCGGATACCAGAGGTGGAAGATTACCATATATAACACAAAATTTCTCCTCCAATTCTTTCTAGTCGAGCTTCTCGATCTGTTATTATACCTCGAGAAGTAGAAAGAATTACAATTCCCATTCCACCTAAAATCTTAGGAATTCGTTGATAGTTGGAATAAATTCGTAAGCCGGGCCGGCTGATACGCTTTAAAATGGTTCTAGTTTTATATATTCCTTTTCTGGTTTTTCTATGTCGCAGAGTTGAAACCAAGAAATATTTGTTACTCTCCTGATGTTTCCGAACGTTTTCAATAAAACCTTCTCGTAGAAGTATTTTAACAATGTTTTCGGTGATATTTGTAGATGCTATTCGAACCCTTCCTTTTTTATCCGTGTCAGCATTTCTTATAGAAGTTATTAGATCGGCAATAGTGTCCCTACCCATGACGAACTAGAATTATAGGTTCCTCCAAATTTTGATATAATCAACATGTTTCCTTTTTTTTTCTTTTTTTTTTTATTATAAAGTATATACGTGAGACACAATCTACTAATTTGATCTATTTGATCTATTTCAGATACCCTACTATATCATAGTCTCATCTACTACTATTTATAATACTTCGGGAGCTAATGAAACTATTTTAGTAAAATTTAACTGTCTCAATTCTCGAGCGATCGCACCAAAAACTCGAGTTCCTTTTGGATTTCCTTCTTGATCAATGACAACTGCAGCATTGTCGTCATATCGTATTATCATACCGTTTTCACGTTTGAGTTCTTTACATGTACGTACAATTACAGCTCTAATTACTTCTGATCTTTCTAGAGGCATATTGGGAACTGCTTCTTTGATTACAGCAACAATAACATCACCAATATGAGCATATCGGTGATTACCAGCTCCTATGATTCGAATACACATCAATTTTCGAGCTCCGCTGTTATCCGCTACATTCAAAAGGGTCTGAGGTTGAATCATATCATTTTTATTTCAATCTGTTATTTCAATGCAAAAGTATGAAAGAAAAAAAAAGAAATATTGTCCGTCCAGAAATAAATAAACCTGCGGTTGTTTTTTCATCCCCAATACCCCTTTTTGTTTAGTTCTACATCTCTATCCTGAAATAAGAAATTGAGTTCGTATAGGCATTTTGCGCGCAGCTATTGAGATAGCTGCTCTAGCTACAGTTTCTGATACTCCACCCATTTCATAAAGTATTCGACCCCGTTTAACAACGGATACCCAATATTCAGGGGATCCCTTCCCCGAACCCATACGTGTTTCCGCGGGTCTTACTGTAACAGGTTTGTCGGGAAATATACGTACCCATATTTTTCCACCACGACGCACATATCGTGTCATTGCTCTTCGCCCTGCTTCTATTTGTCTAGCTGTAATCCAAGCAGGTTCAAGTGCCTGAAGAGCGTATCTGCCGAAACAAATATGATTGCCTCGACAAGATATTCCTTTCATTCTTCCTCTATGCTGTTTACGAAATCTGGTTCTTTTGGGGTTATAGTCGATGGTTGTTTCTTAATTCCATCTCTACTGCAGAACCGGACATGAGAGTTTCTTCTCATCCAGCTCCTCGCGAATGAAAGGATTCTAATTCAATAATATTATAGATACACATTAATAGATACACATTAATAGGTACACATTAATAGATAATACACCAAGTAATGGCTTTTATTGATATTTAATTTCTTACATAAGAAGGAAGATGTAGATACAAGATATACAATACAGCTAGACGTGTGTGTACATTTATGTATCTTTATAGATAATGTAATGTTTCTCTTTTTTATTTTTATAACATAACGAATCCTTTCCTTATTTTTTTTTACCTCTATCGAATTACGACAAAAGATTGTAATCCAATAAATAGAGGTTTCGCGGGCGAATATTTACTCTTTCCTCTTTCATTCGAAGGTTCAATTCATAACCTCTCAGAATAAATCAATTTTTTCTTGGTCCGTTCCGCCATCCCACCCAATGAATTATTAGGATTCGTTTTCAATAGAAGCCTATGCAGTCACAGGTTCTGTCGTTCCCATAGCTTCTCCATTAATGGTTAGGTCCGAACTTTGCAATGGAGCTTCCAACAAAATTCGTTCCCAAGTCAATTTCCTCAGTTTTTATTAACCTGAAGGCTCTTTATTATTTTATTCTATTTAAAATTATTTCATTTTAAAATTCTTATATTTATAATTATCTTATCAGTATTGATTATCAGTATTGATGCTTTATCACACTGCCTTTTATGACGTGATTCATAGACCATACATATTGGAATCATATATCATTGATATTTTTGTTCTTTCTTTCTATCATCCTTCCATTTATCCACATCCCTTTATTTTTTTTTTTTTTTTTTTTTGCTTTACAACCCATAATCAGATCTATTTTTTGTTGAAAGAATTTCAGTTGCTACAACCATATGATAGATCCACTCATTCATATAGTGACTGTTTCTTGGGATCTCGACAATACGAAGCAATAAGTTGGTTATTAGTTTATTTTATATAATTACAAAGTTTATAGCAGGGGTCAGTTTATTTTTTTTTTTGAATCCCAACTTGAAACTATAAAGAAAAAACTAACGAGTCACACACTAAGCATAGCAATTATACCAAATGATCAATCGAATTTTTATTTAACCTTATAGAATTAGAATTGTTCATTTTTTTTTTTAACGAAAAAAGAATGAAAGAGTTTGTCATTTTTTGTTTTATCACTGGACAGAATGGGAAGACAAGGTTGATTATTCCTCGTCTACAAATATCCAAATTTTTATACCTAATACTCCATAAATAGTTCGAATTGTATAGGAACAATGATCAATTTTAGCGCGAATTGTTTGTAGGGGAACTCTACCCTCTCTGATCCATTCAACACGTGCAATTTCTTTTCCGTCGATACGGCCTGCTATTTGCACTTGAATTCCTTTTGTATCCGTTTGTTCAGTTAATTCAATAGCTTTTTTCATTGCTTTTCGAAACGAAACTCTATTTTTTAATTGTAAAGCTATATATTCTGCAAGAATATTAGGTTGTCCATAAGGTTTTTCAACTCTTGTGATAGCAATGTTGAGTCTCCGGTTTACAGAATTAAACTCCTTTTGTACATTCATCTGTAATTCTTCGATTCCTCGTGTTTGCCCCTCTATTAATAAATTTGGGAATCCAATATAGATTATGACTTGGATCAAATCGATTTTTTTTTGAATTGTTATACGTGCAATTCCTTCGAAACCTGAGGATATTTTCCTATTTTTTTGTACATAGTTCTTGATACAATTCCGTATTTTTGCATCTTCCTGTAGGTCCCCGGAATAATTTTTTGGTTGTGCGAACCAAAAGGAATGATGACTTTGAGTTGTACCAAGTCTGAAACCAAGTGGATTTATTTTTTGTCCCATATTTTTCTATTCTATTTTATTTTTCATCCATATTTTTTTATTTTATATGAATCTAAATCTTAGATTGATCAAAAAATGATTTAGATTTATCTTTTAATACAATTGTTATATGACATGTCGGTCTTTTTATCAGATAACTACGTCCTCGAGCCCGCGGTCTTAACTTTTTCACAATAGTACTCCTATTGGCTTCGGCTTTACTAATGAATGAATCAGCTTCCTTCAAACCCATATTATGATTAGCATTTGCCGCTGCAGAATAAACCAATTTGAGAATGGGATAAGATGCTCGATAAGGCATGAGTTCCAGTATCATAAGTGTTTCCTCATAGGAACGCCCGCGAATCTGATCAATTACTCTTCGTGCTTTTAAAACAGACA